AAAAAAAAAAACTAATTTAATCCATAAAATCTTTTTTTTTTTTAAATTTTGCGTTGAACAACTGTCTATTTCTATTTTTCTAGGTATTATTAATATTCCAAGAATTACTACACAACTTTTTGTTGATTCAACAAAAAAAATTCTTGATGTATATATTTACAAGAATGAGGAAAATGGAGAAAAAAAAAAAAAAAAAAAAACCATTTTTTTTATTTCGACTATAAAAAATTTCATATCAAAAAAAAATTTTTTTAGTTATGACTTATGCTCTTTATCACAAGCATATGTATTTTACAAATTATCACAAATTCAAGTTAGTAACTTTTCTAAATTAAAGTCTTTTTTTGAATATAACATATACATAACATCCTTTTTTGTTAAGAATCAAATAAAAGATTTTTTTCAAGAACAAGGAATCTTTCATTATGAATGGAAAGATAAAACCCTTTTAAATTCCGAAATAAATCAATGGAAAAACTGGTTACGAAGTCATTCTCAATATAATTTACCTCAGATTGCATGGGCTAGATTAGTAACCCAAAAATGGAAAAAAAAAATAAACCAAGACTCTCTAGTTCTAAATCCAAGTTTAAACAAAGTGGATTCATACGAAAAAAAATTTTTTGATAATTACAAAAAACAAAATTTTTGTGAGGCTAACTTATTTTTCAATCCAAAACATAAACAGAATTTCAAAAAAGATTCTATATATAATCTTTTTTGCTACAAATCTATTCATTCTACAGTTTGCTACAAATCTATTCATTCTACAGAAAAAATTTTTGATATGTCTACAGGCCTAGAAAATTTTTTAATCTCTTGTTTTCTAGAAAAATATAATATTCGGAGTATAGGGGAAATTTTGCATAGAAAATATTTGGATTGGAGAATTCTCAACTTTTGGTTTAGAAAAAAAGTAAATATTGAGCTTGATACTAGGAGTAAAAAAGAATATATTAAGACTAAAGTTAAGAATTATAAAAGAATTTATAAAATAACTAAGACGAGTCTTGCCAATAAAAAAATAAATTTTTTTGATTGGATGGGAATGAATGAAAAAATACTCAATCCTCGTATAACAAATTTTGACTTTTTTTTCTTTCCAGAATTTTTCTTATTTTCTAGTACATATAAAATGAAACCGTGGGTCATACCAATTAAATTACTTCTTTTCAATTTTAATGAAACAAAAAATGTGAATAAACAGATCACCCTAAAGAAAAAAGGTTTTATACCATCAAACGAAAAAAAATTCCTTCGGTTTTTTAATCTAAATAAAGAAGAAAACGAATCAGCAGGTCAAGAAGAGTTTGAATCAGATAAAGAAACAAAAATAAATAGGGAATCAGCTCTATCAAAGCAAGAAAAAAATATTGAAGAAAATTATACAGAATCGAAGATAAAAAAACGTAAAAATAAAAAACAACCAAAAAGCAATACCGAAGCGGAACTTGACTTATTTCTTAAAAGGTATTCGCGTTTTCAATTGCGATGGAATTGTTTTTTTAATCAAAAAATCCTCAATAATGTAAAAACATACTGTTTCTTGGTTAGACTAAAAAATCCAACCGAGATAACGATATCTTGTATTGAAAGAGGAGAGATGAGCTTAGATATTCTAATGATTGAGAAGAATTTCACTTTTTCAAAATTAATGAAAAAAGGAATATTGATTGTTGAACCTGTTCGTTTGTCTGTAAAAAACGACGGCCAACTTATTATATATAGAACCATCGGGATTTCATTGGTTCATAAAAATAAACAAAAAATAAGTAAAAGATCAAAAAAAAAAAGCTATATTTATAAAAAAAAAAGTTTAAATTTCTTTGTCCCTGAAACTATTCTATCCCCTAAACGACGTAAAGAATTTCGAATTCTAATCTGTTTCAATTTAAAAAAAAAAAATGCAAGGGATAGAAATTCAAAATTTGATACAAATATTCAAAACTTGACCACAGTTTTGAATAAAAAGAAAGATCTTGATAAGGATAAAAAAAACCTAATTAAATTAAAATCCTTTCTTTGGCCCAATTTTCGATTAGAAGATTTAGCTTGTATGAATCGCTATTGGTTTAATACGACTAATGGAAATCATTTCAGTATGATAAGAATACACATGTATACACGATTTCAAATGCATTACATTAATGGTAGATCCTTTTTACTATATTTTGACTATATATATAGATAGTATTAAGTTACGCTATATGAACAATATATAATATAAGTTACGGTATATGAAAACAATTGGATGCACAAATGTGAGGGATTTTTTTAAATTAAATCTTTATACATGAGATTCATTGAATTAATGACATAGATACCACTCAGAGCGAATTCATAAATAAATTTTTAAAATCCTCCTTTTTTAGATCGAAATTTAAACTTTTTTTTTTATAAAATTAAGAATTAAGAAGTTGATAATGAAATTCGGATCCTTGTACAAAAAAACTACCATTATTATTACTGATCAGTAAAATTCATATCTTTCAATTCATATTAAAAAGGGAAGGATTTCTTTTTATGATAAAAAATACATTCATTTCATTTCAAGAAAAAAAAGAAGAAAGCAAGGGATCTGTTGAATTTCAAGTAGTAAGTTTCACTAATAAGATACGAAGACTTACTTCACATTTGGAATTGCACAGAAAAGATTATTTATCTCAGAGAGGTCTACGAAAAATTCTGGGAAAACGTCAACGACTGCTGGCTTATTTGTCAAAAAAAAATAGAGTACGTTATAAAGAATTAATTAATCAGTTGAATATTCGGGAATTAAAAACTCGTTAAATTCCAAAATTGTGAATTAGTTCATTTTTTAGATCTTGAATTTTTGAATAAACTTCTTTTTCAGCAATCTAATTCATACCAGAACGAATCAAGGAAAAACTTATGAAGAGACCAGTTACAGGAAAAGATCTTATGATAGTCAATATGGGACCTCACCACCCATCCATGCACGGTGTTCTTCGCTTAATTGTTACTCTAGACGGTGAGGATGTTGTTGATTGTGAACCCATATTGGGTTATTTACACAGAGGAATGGAAAAAATTGCAGAAAACCGAGCAATTATACAATATTTACCTTATGTAACGCGGTGGGATTATTTAGCTACTATGTTTACAGAAGCAATAACAGTAAACGGACCCGAACAATTAGGAAATATTCAAGTTCCTAAAAGAGCCAGCTATATCAGAGTAATTATGCTAGAATTGAGTCGTATAGCTTCTCATCTGTTATGGCTTGGCCCTTTTATGGCAGATATTGGGGCACAGACTCCCTTTTTCTATATTTTCAGAGAACGAGAATTTGTATATGATCTATTCGAAGCTGCCACCGGTATGAGAATGATGCATAATTTTTTTCGTATTGGAGGAATAGCGGCGGATTTACCTTATGGTTGGATAGATAAATGCTTGGATTTTTGTGATTATTTTTTAACAGAGGTTGTTGAATATCAAAAACTTATTACACGAAATCCTATTTTTTTAGAACGAGTTGAAGGCGTTGGGATTATTGGTGGGGAAGAAGCAATAAATTGGGGTTTATCCGGACCAATGTTACGCGCATCCGGAATACCATGGGATCTTCGTAAAGTTGATCGTTATGAGTCTTACGATGAATTTGAATGGGAAATTCAGTGGCAAAAACAAGGAGATTCATTAGCTCGTTATTTAGTACGACTTAGCGAAATGACAGAATCCATCAAAATTATTCAACAGGCTCTGGAAGGACTTCCGGGGGGTCCCTATGAAAATTTAGAAAGCAGAGGCTTTGATAAAAAAAGGAATCCAGAGTGGAATGATTTTGAATATCGATTCATTAGTAAAAAACCTTCCCCTACTTTTGAATTATCGAAACAAGAACTTTACGTAAGAGTTGAAGCTCCAAAAGGGGAATTGGGAATTTTTCTCATAGGAGATCAAAGTGGTTTTCCTTGGAGATGGAAAATCCGACCGCCGGGTTTTATTAATTTGCAAATTCTTCCTGAACTCGTTAAAAGAATGAAATTGGCTGATATTATGACGATACTCGGTAGCATAGATATAATTATGGGAGAAGTTGATCGTTAAAATGATAATTTATGCAACAGAAGTACAAACTATAAATTCTTTTCTTAGATTGGAATCTTTAAAAGAGGTCTATGGACTCATATGGATATTTGTCCCTATATTTTCTCTTGTCTTGGGAATCATAACTGGTGTACTAGTAATTGTGTGGTTAGAAAGAGAAATATCTGCCGGGATACAACAACGTATTGGACCTGAATACGCCGGCCCGTTAGGAATTCTTCAAGCTTTAGCCGACGGGACAAAACTACTTTTCAAAGAAGATCTTCGTCCATCTAGAGGAAATACTCCTTTATTTAGTATTGGACCATCTATAGCAGTTATCTCTATTTTACTAAGTTATTCAGTAATTCCTGTTAGCAATCACCTTGTTTTAGCGGATCTCAATATCGGTATTTTTTTATGGATTGCCATCTCAAGTGTTGCTCCGATCGGACTTCTTATGTCAGGATATGGATCAAATAATAAATATTCTTTTTTAGGTGGTCTGCGAGCTGCTGCTCAAGCGATTAGTTATGAAATACCATTAACTCTATGTGTTTTATCAATATCTCTACGTGCGATTCGTTGAAACAGAAAGGTTTATTCCGTTTCTTCTAGATAAAAAAAAAAATGAAAAAAAAAAAGGAATATATATATATATTTATCTTTCGAGTTTATCTTAATAAAAGGAATTTGATAGTTATATATGAGTGAAAAAAAACTGCTCAGAAATTAGCAGTAAAAAGAAAAATTAAGTCTCATTTCCTATGTACAAAGGTTAAATGGAAATAAACGTAAGCGTAAGAATCGCTTTACCCCAAGGTTGGTTGATTAGTCAGCCGGGCTTGAAGCGGGTTAAAAAAAATATTAACCGTATGACGTTTTCACTATCAGTTATATAAATTACTATACATATACATATATTACAAAGTGATCGGCAATTAGGTAAAAACGCGTGGATGGTTAGAAACACCAAAATACACAAAGAATTTGTAATAGAGATTAACCAAATTGAAAAGGATATTTATGCATAACATAAGATAACAAAAAAAGAAGGTTAATTGGGGCTTGAAATTTGTAGAAATTATCAGGCAGTACTCCCCAAGATTCCGATTCAGAGTATGCTCCCATCCACCGATAAATGTAATGACTATCAGAAACGAAATAATCCTTTATTTTTTTTTTTAAGTCCACCTACTTTTTTTCTAAAAAAGAAAGAAGAATAGGAACGAAACAAGTATATTTTTTTTTATAGGTTTCAAAAATAAAATAGAATTTCTATCATGAATAAGAAACTAATAGGATGTTTAATTCTTTTTCGTAATTGAAAAACACGACGGGCTGAAAAACCTAGGTTTATTTTTACAAGGGGTGCTTTATTAAAGGATTAAGTTATTACTCAACAAATAGAAATTAAAATTTGTAAAGGATGAGATGAATTCCGAAGCGCGTTTTTTAGTTTTAGAATTTGAGCAGACAGAATTCCATTGGTATAATTCGGGACCCCAGATATATTTCTATTTAATCCATTTTAGAACACATCATATCCATCTAAATAATACTAATCTGATCCTTATATTTATTTACGGCCCCCGAGGAGCCGTATGAGGCGAAAACCTCATGTACGGTTTTGTAATAGCGGTGAGAATAGTAATGTTATCATCGACTAGGATTATCTAACAGTTTAAGTACAGTTGATATAGTTGAGGCACAATCAAAATATGGTTTTTGGGGATGGAATTTGTGGCGTCAACCTATAGGTTTTATCATTTTTCTAATTTCTTCCCTAGCCGAATGCGAGAGGTTACCTTTTGATTTACCAGAAGCGGAAGAAGAATTAATAGCAGGTTATCAAACTGAATATTCCGGTATCAAATTTGGTTTATTTTATGTTGCTTCTTATCTAAATCTATTAATTTCCTCATTATTTGTAACAGTTCTATACTTAGGCGGTTGGAATATTTCTATTCCGTATATATCTATGCTGGAGCTATTTGAAAAGGATCAAATTTTTGGAACAACAATTGGTATCTTTATTACATTAGCTAAAACTTATTTGTTCTTGTTCATTTCTATCGCAACCAGATGGACTTTACCTAGGCTAAGAATGGATCAACTATTAAATCTTGGATGGAAATTTCTTTTACCGATTTCCCTTGGTAATCTATTATTAACAACTTCTTTCCAACTCTTTTCACTCTAAATTGAAAATCAATCCAAGATATTCATTACTTGTTTTAAACAAGAGAACGAAACAAAGATCAAATTATTCATAGATAATTACAATATGCTTCCTATGATAACCGGGTTCATGAATTATGGTCAACAAACCCTACGAGCTGCAAGGTATATTGGTCAGGGTTTCATGATTACCTTATCCCACACAAATCGTTTACCTGTAACTATTCAATATCCCTATGAAAAATTAATAACATCAGAACGTTTCCGCGGTCGAATCCATTTCGAATTTGATAAATGCATTGCTTGTGAAGTATGTGTTCGAGTATGTCCTATAGATCTGCCGGTTGTTGATTGGAAATTGGAAACCAATATTCGAAAAAAACGATTGCTTAATTACAGTATTGATTTTGGAATTTGTATATTTTGTGGTAATTGTGTTGAGTATTGTCCAACAAATTGTTTGTCAATGACTGAAGAATATGAATTTTCAACTTATGATCGTCACGAGTTGAATTATAATCAAATCGCTTTGGGGCGTTTACCAATGTCAGTAATTGACGATTATACTATTCGAACAATTTTGAATTCACCTCAAACAAAAAATGGGTAAATCCATTAATTTTATTAAAAAAAGAATGCAAAACTGTTGAATTATATTATATAAAGAATTTAATTAAAAACTTGTATTTATAGAATAATATTAAGTATTAAGGCTCATCCTTTTAATATAATATTTTCGTAATTATTATCTTGCTTGAAATAGATAGGTTGAAAATATTAGAATAAAAAAGCGAAACTGTCTAATAATTGTATCTACATCAATTAATATTCATTAGATTCTAATTTTACTCTATTAGAAACATATTAAAAAAAAATTCCCCGGTTAAATTAATAAGGTCATGAAAAGGATTTCTATTTTTTCTTTTTTTAATAATATAATGGATTTGCCTGGACCAATACATGATTTTCTTTTAGTTTTTCTGGGATCTGGTCTTCTAGTAGGAGGTCTGGGAGTGGTATTACTTCCTAACCCAATATTTTCAGCCTTTTCCTTAGGATTTGTTCTTGTTTGTATATCTTTATTGTATATTCTAGCAAATTCCCATTTTGTAGCTGCTGCACAACTCCTTATTTACGTGGGAGCCATAAATGTTTTAATCATATTTGCTGTGATGTTCATGAATGATTCCGAATATTCCATAGATTTCAATCTGTGGACTGTTGGGAATGGGATTACTTCAGTGGTTTGTACAACTATTCTTTTTTCATTAATTTCTACTATTCTCGATACGTCATGGTACGGGGTTATTTGGACTACAAGATTAAACCAGATTTTAGAACAAGATTTAATAAGTAATAGTCAACAAATAGGAATTCATTTATCAACAGATTTTTTTCTTCCATTTGAACTCATTTCAATAATTCTTTTAGTTGCTTTGATAGGTGCAATTTCTGTGGCTCGTCAATAAAAAAGGTTCCAATTAGTAAAGACCAAAGAAAACTTTGTGTTTGTGTATGTTATGATATTTTTTTCCGTTCATTCAATTTGATTTGATTGAATACTATTTCATTTTTTAAATATAAATTTTTATATTTTATATATATTTGAAATTTTTTCCCTAATATAGTTTTTATTCGTACTTTGTTGTTATATTCTAGTTGATTGAATCCGGTGAATTGTTTTTATTATTCATATTGATAATGAATCAAAATTGATAAGGAGTTGCTCAATGATACTCGAACATGTACTTGTTTTGAGTGCCTATTTATTTTTGATTGGTCTTTATGGATTGATCACGAGTCGAAATATGGTTAGGGCTCTTATGTGCCTTGAACTTATACTCAATGCAGTTAATATGAATCTCGTAACATTTGCTGATTTTTTTGATAATTCCCAACTAAAAGGGGATATTTTCTGCATTTTTGTTATAGCAATTGCAGCCGCTGAAGCAGCTATTGGATTAGCTATAGTCTCGTCAATTTATCGTAACAGAAAATCAACTCGCATCAACCAATCGACCTTATTAAATAAGTAGCATAAATCAAAAAATTATAGGTTTAAATTTGCATATATGATAGTTTATGACTTACTAGATTAAATTTGTGAAAATTTAAGAAATCAAAGTATTTTAGCCCCATTTTTTACCAATTGAGCCAGAATTCATTAAAAAATTCTATTAAAAGAAATCATTGCTTCATCTAGTATTTTAATTTAATATATCATTTAGTTATAAGTTTACTAGATTGAAAATTTATGACATTAAAAAAACTATAGATCCTATGTCACATTCAGTAAAAATTTATGATACCTGTATAGGATGTACTCAGTGTGTCCGAGCATGTCCTACAGACGTATTAGAAATGATACCTTGGGATGGATGTAAAGCTAAGCAAATAGCTTCTGCCCCAAGAACCGAGGATTGTGTTGGTTGTAAGAGATGTGAATCTGCCTGTCCAACGGATTTTTTGAGCGTTCGAGTTTATTTATGGCATGAAACAACTCGAAGCATGGGTCTAGCTTATTAATACGTTACCGAAAACCTGATTTGAATAAATTTGGAATACATTTTATTTTTTTTTATTGACAAGTACTCGTACTCAAAAAAGTTCAATTATATTTTTTTATTTATATATTTTTTTGAGTACGCGTTCTTTGGACCTGGTGTATCTTGTCTTTACCACGAATGATTTTCCTTGGTTAACAATAATTGTTGTTTTTCCAATATCTGCCGGTTCATTAATGTTATTTCTCCCGCATAGGGGAAATAAAGTTAATAAGTGGTATACTATATGCATTTGTATCTTAGAACTTCTTCTAACGACTTACGCTTTTTGTTATAATTTTAAACTGGACGATCCATTAATTCAACTGTCCGAAGATTATAAATGGATCAATCTTTTTGATTTTTATTGGAGACTGGGAATAGATGGACTTTCTATAGGAACGATTTTACTGACCGGATTTATTACTACTTTAGCTACTTTAGCGGCTTTTCCAGTTACTCGGGATTCCCGATTATTCTATTTCCTGATGTTAGCAATGTACAGCGGCCAAATAGGATCGTTTTCTTCTCGGGATATTTTACTTTTTTTCATCATGTGGGAATTAGAATTAATTCCCGTTTATCTCCTTTTATCCATGTGGGGTGGAAAGAAACGTTTGTATTCAGCTACAAAATTTATTTTATACACTGCAGGAAGTTCTATTTTTTTATTAATAGGAGTTTTAGGTATAAGTTTATATGGTTCGAACGAACCAACATTAAATTTAGAACTATTAGGGAATCAAGCCTATCCGGTCACACTCGAAATACTCTTTTATATTGGATTTCTTATTGCTTTTGCCGTCAAATCACCGATTATACCTTTACATACTTGGTTACCTGACACCCACGGCGAGGCACATTACAGTACCTGTATGCTTCTCGCTGGAATCTTATTAAAAATGGGAGCATATGGATTGGTTCGAATCAATATGGAATTATTACCTCACGCTCATTCTATGTTTTCTCCTTGGTTGATGCTAGTCGGTACAATCCAAATAATTTATGCAGCTTCAACATCTCCCGGTCAACGTAATTTAAAAAAGAGAATAGCCTATTCTTCTGTATCTCATATGGGTTTTATAATTATAGGTATTGGTTCTATAACGGATCCTGGGCTTAATGGAGCTATTTTACAAATAATCTCTCATGGATTTATTGGCGCTGCACTTTTTTTCTTGGCAGGAACTAGTTATGATAGAATCCGGCTTGTTTATCTTGATGAAATGGGTGGAATGGCTATCTCCATTCCAAAGATATTTACAATGTTCACTATCTTATCGATGGCTTCCCTTGCATTACCGGGCATGAGTGGTTTTGTTGCAGAATTAATCGTTTTTTTTGGAATAATTACCAGCCAAAAATATTTCTTAATTTCAAAAATTTTAATTATTTTTGTAATGGCAATTGGAATGATATTAACTCCTATATATTTATTATCTATGTCACGTCAAATGTTCTATGGATACAAGTTAATTAATGCCAAAAACTTTTCTTTTTTTGATTCTGGACCCCGAGAGTTATTTCTTTCAATCTCTATTCTTCTACCCATAATTGGTATTGGGATTTATCCTGATTTTGTGCTCTCATTAGCAAGTGACAAGGTCGAATCCATTTTATCTAATTATTTTTATGGATAGTTTTCAGGAAATAAAAAAAAACATTAAATTGAATTATAATAAGAAGTCTTTGCTTTTTGTATTGTGAGAACCTTTTGAATCATTGTACTACTTGATTCAAAAGGTTCTTGATGATTTACTACTAAAACTAAATTAGATTTCTTAACTTATATGAAGTTATATATAGATGCTATTTTTTTTATTTGGATTCTTTTCTTTTTAATGTTTTAGTTAATTCGATGTAAATGAACCATAACTATGTAAACCTATTCCTAAAAGATTGACGCCAAAATAGCATATCCAAATTAAAAGAAAACCTAGCGAAGCCACAATTGCAGAATTTATACCTCGAGCATTCCTATTTGTTTTAATATGTAAATAAATTGCGAAGATGGTCCAAGTAATAAATGCCCAGGTTTCTTTCGGATCCCAATTCCAATATGAACCCCATGTTTCATTAGCCCATACAGCTCCTGAAAGAATGCCGACGGTTAAAAAGATAAATCCGAGACTAATAATACGAAAACTCCAATAATCTAATTGTTCAATCAATTGATATCTATAATAATTTCTAGAAAAACTAAAATTAATATTTTGTTGTAGTAAAATAGAATTTCTTTCATTTATGTAGTAAAGTACATCAAAAGAAAATAATTCATTTAATAACATTTTATTTTTCATATTATTTTTCCAAAAAGTAGATCCGACCTTGCGAAATGTAATGACTAGAAGAGCTATTGATAATAATGATCCGCATAACAGAGCGCCATAGCCTAATATCATCATACTTACGTGCATCATTAACCACTGGGACTGGAGAGCTGGTACTAATATTGCAGACTGAGGCATGTTGTTTAAAAGACCTGAAGTAGCAAAACCCTGAATAAAAATAGCACTTGGCGCAGTTATTGCGTTTAAGTGATTTTTTTTTTTTTTATTAAAATAGGAAACTATATGAATAATTGCAAAAGCCCATGAAAGAAAAATTAATGATTCATATAAATTGCTTAATGGAAAATGTCCTGAATAAATCCAACGCGTAAATAATAATCCTGTTATATCAAAAAACGTAATTACGATTCCTTTATCTGATGAATCAAAAAATCCTATGATTTCATCTAAATTAACTAATAAAGTTAAAAAATAAATTAGTAGTACAATTGAAACGACCGAAAAAGATATATGAGTTAATATATGCTCTAAAATTGAAAAAATCATAAAAAATTTGTTAAAAATTAATAAATTAATACTAGGTTTTACCCGATTTTAGAAAACAAGTCGGGTATTAATTTGATTATAAAACTTATAATATCTCTTTTATAAGATATTATGCCGCTACTCGGACTCGAACCGAGATGCTCTAGCACTGCTTCCTAAGAGCAGCGTGTCTACCAATTTCACCATAGCGGCAACTTGTTCAAAATAATACTAACAAGTTTTTACTCAATCGTCGAGATTCAAATTTTAAATAAAGAAGCTAATTTAATGGAATTTAAAATTGATTTTATTACTAAAAAAATGCTTTTTCTAAAAATTAAAACTTCTCCAAAATCCTTAGAAATTTTAACTAAAATTTGCCTAAGTTGCTCAAGAAAAATGAAAAACAACAATTGTCAAAATATCTATTTTCATGCATCTTTTTATATTGTACAAACATAATATTTTTTGATCGCTTAAAAAAAATATCATATATTATTACTTATTAGTATCTAATATTCACTTAATTGTGGATAGATACTTTTATAACTTTGATTCCAAGTAAAGAATATAAGAATTAAGAGAAATAATAATTCCTAAAGGTATAAAGTGCAAAATTTTTGACTTAAATTAATTTAAAGAACCTGTTGATTTCGCTAAAAGATCTTGTATTTCCTAGTTAAGAGGAAATACAAGATCTTTATTTATTTTTTTATTGATGGGGAAAGTAATAACCCCCCCTTTTTTTTACAAAATCAATAGGAATCTTTCGTATATTTCGTATATATATATATTATCTTTTTTTTTTTATTTTGGTTCCTATAGATTTTTTTAATTTATATGTATTCTAAAAAATTGGTTTTTACGTTAGGCTAATTCTAATGATTCTAGTGTTTTTTATTTATTTTGTTGTACAAAAAAACTTTTTGAATTACCTGTAGAAAGTGATTTCCCTAAAGAAAAAGCTTTCAACGATGTCCAATATCCCTTCCTTTTCCAAATTTTTTTACGAATACGCTTTTTCGAGATAGAAGTACGTTTTTTTGGAACTGCCATTCAAAAATGAAAAAAGTTTTTCAGTGGTATAATTGGATGTCAAAGACATTTATTATTCTATTCTTTCGTACTCCATATTGAGTAATTTTTTTATTTTAAATTTTATTATATATTATTTTTCAAACAAAACAGACATTCAAAAGTTTAAAACCCAACTATTTTTTCCCTTTTTCTTGAAAAATTTTTTGTATTTAACGTTTTAAATCCGTATGAGAGTGCTCATTTAATTAATCTATACTGATAGATTTAGATTATATTAGAAAAAAATTTTATTAAATTTCTTCACTTCATATGTAAAAAAAAATATCGATTATAATAATATTTCTTGAAAAAAAAGCTCACTTAGTGTACTGGAAGACAATAACTAAATTCCATAATTCAATAATAATTCTAAATAATCAAACCCAAATAACTTTTTTTTATACTTAATATTAAGTATTTTTTTGTCGTGTAAATCTTTGTTCTATTCTTAATATATGTATATAAATTATTGTAATACGGAATTATAATTCACTTTTTCTGTATCTGCATAAAATCAAAATTTTTTTTAGTAGTAAAAAAAAAAAAAAAAGACAAATCGTTTTTTTTACAGTAACTTAGTAATATTAGTTAATAACTTCTAATTTTTTGATTTGAATATATTTCTTTTCAAAGGTTTATGAAGGATTATACTAATTCGAAAAAATTTCTATTTAAGTTTGAAAAAATGCGCTTTTTTATTATCCCCTTTGAAAAAATATATATATATATATATACAAACCAGTGAATAAGAAATAAAAAATTTAAGAATAAAATAAAAAGGGTTTTTTATTTTATGGAACATACATATCAATATTCATGGATCATCCCTTTCATTCCACTTCCAGTACCTATTTTACTCGGAGCTGGACTTCTACTTTTTCCGACAGCAACAAAAAACCTTCGACGTATGTGGACGTTTCTGAGTATTTTTTTGTTAAGTATAGTTATGATCTTTTCGCTCTATCTATCTATTCAACAAATTTTTCTAAGTTGCATTCATCAAAATGTATGGTCTTGGACCATAAATAATGCATTTTCTTTTGAGTTCGGTTACTTTATTGATCCACTTACTTCTATTATGTCAATATTAATTACAACTGTTGGAATTTTGGTTCTGATTTATAGTGATAATTATATGTCTCATGATCAAGGATATCTGAGGTTTTTTGCTTATATGGGTTTTTTTAATACTTCAATGTTAGGATTAGTTACTAGTTCTAATTTGATCCAAGTTTATTTTTTTTGGGAATTAGTTGGAATGTGTTCGTATTTATTAATAGGTTTTTGGTTCACACGACCTATTGCAGCGAATGCCTGTCAAAAAGCTTTTGTAACCAATCGTGTAGGGGATTTTGGTTTATTATTAGGAATTTTAGGTCTTTATTGGATAGCTGGCAGTTTCGAATTTCACGATTTGTTCGAAATATTCAATAATTTAATATTAAATAATAGAATAAATCTCTTATTCCTTACTTTGTGTGCATTTCTATTATTTGTGGGTCCTATTGCTAAATCTGCACAATTTCCTCTTCATGTATGGTTGCCGGATGCCATGGAGGGCCCTACTCCTATTTCGGCTCTTATACATGCTGCTACTATGGTAGCAGCGGGAATTTTTCTTGTAGCTCGTCTTCTTCCTCTTTTTATAGTTATCCCTTCTATAATGTATATAATATCTTTGATAGGTATAATAACAGTACTCTTAGGAGCCACTTTAGCTCTTGCTCAAAAAGATATTAAGAGAGGTTTAGCCTATTCTACAATGTCTCAACTGGGTTATATGATGTTAGCTCTAGGTATGGGGTCTTATAGATCCGCTTTATTTCATTTGATTACTCATGCTTATTCGAAAGCTTTGTTGTTTTTAGGATCTGGATCCATTATTCATTCAATGGAAGCTATAGTTGGCTATTCTCCTGATAAAAGTCAGAATATGATTCTTATGGGTGGTTTGACAAAACATGTGCCGATTACAAAAACTGCCTTTTTAGTAGGAACACTCTCACTTTGTGGTATTCCCCCCCTTGCTTGTTTTTGGTCTAAAGATGAAATTCTTAATGATAGTTTGTTATTTTCGCCAATTTTTTCAATAATAGCTTGTTCAACAGCGGGATTAACCGCATTTTATATGTTTCGGATTTATTTACTTACTTTTGAAGGCCATTTAAACACTTATTTTATAAATTATAGTGGAAAAAAAAGTCGCTCCTTCTATTCAATTTCTTTATGGGGTAAAGAAGAAGATAAAAAACTTAATAGGAATTTTGGGTTAGTACCATTATTAACAATGAATAATACGAAAAGAGCTTCTTTTTTTGGCAATAAAACAT